GTTGTAACAATCCACATTCCTGATGCAACCATTGCTTCATTAGGGCCGAGGGTTCCTTCTTGACCGATGGGACTCCAAAATCAAAATATGGAAAGAAAAAATGCCGAACCTAAAAAGAAAAGATAATCGAATTACTAGTCTTATACTTATAGTTGTCCAAAAATCAAATAGAAAAGAAAGATTTTCTTTCTTCGAGCGATCGTGTGATTTTTTTTTTCTTATTCGAGATATTATGTGTGATTAAAGAACCTACTACTTACTTCAATCAGGTAAAAGGTGTTAGAAGGTCGTTTGTTCCAAAAGAGAAACTAGATTTGATACAGTTGAAAAAGAAATGATCAAAATCGAAACGATTTGAGAATTTTATTCCACAGCGATTCAAAGTGAGTTTCATTTGTGAATGTGAATGAAATTCCGCGACAAAGTTATTATTCCTAGTCCTTTACTCAGAAGTTGCTGAATGAATAGGTTGATTTGCAATCGGGGAATCGGTAGATGTCACAGGATGATCAATCCATCTTTTTTTATCCCGCTCTATCTTTGTTAGGGTTCCCCAGAATGACTGATGAATCAAACTGAAATTGGAACAGATTTTGTCAATTGGTATTTTTTCGTATCCTCCTATCTTTCAAAAGTGGAAACTTAGGTAAGTGTTTTAGAACCATATGTATAAAAAGATAAAAAGAACGTATCTCCTTTAGCTCCTTCATGCCTACTATAACTAGTTATTTCGGCTTTCTATTGGTGGCGTCAACTATAACCCCGGCTCTATTTATTGGTCTGAGCAAGATACGACTTATTTGAAATGAATTGAATGAAAATTCTGTTATAAAAAGAAATGTTTCTGCGGATTCTAGAGTGCCTTTCCGCAGTAATTGTAAATTCTTGCTTGATGAGATTCGTAGTCAATTCGTATGAATATTTAAGGATAGATATTCCCTCTCTCTTTTTCCCTTTTCAAATAAATCGAAATGATTGAAGTTTTACTATTTGGAATCGTGTTAGGTCTAATTCCGATTACTTTGGCTGGATTATTCGTAACTGCATATTTACAATACAGACGCAGTGATCAGTTGGACCTTTGATTAAGTAACATTAACCTCTCATTTTTTGATTGACCTCCCGCGGACTCAAAAAAGGAGGAGGTCAATTCAGGTTGCTGTTCAAGTTAGTGAAGTTATTTCACTCAAATTTGACCTAAGAAGAATAGAATCGCGCTCTGTAGGATTTGAACCCACGACATCGGGTTTTGGAGACCCACGTTCTACCGAACTGAACTAAGAGCGCTTTCTTATCACCATGGATAAGACCGCAAAGAAAAGGATTTTTTGTACCTCTTTTTGTACCTCCCAGACCGGGTATATATATATAACCGGAAAGATTCCGTATGTCTAAATTGAATCGATCTCAACGGACCTTTCGTTACTGCCCATACGAGAAAGAATAGGTAGGGATGACAGGATTTGAACCCGTGACATTTTGTACCCAAAACAAACGCGCTACCAAACTGCGCTACATCCCTTTCAATTGGTATACAGTGTCATTGTATAAAATCTCTGTCTTGTTTTCCACATCATTCTATTATTTCCTCATTAAGATACAATCTATCTTGCCATTTCTTCTTTTTGGTTTCATAGAACACATAGAACCTATAAAATTTTAGAAAGAGAAAGAATTAGATACATATTAATACTAATTAATACTAAAAGAATTCGATTCTATAAGATAGATAGGAAATAGATAGATAGGAAATAGATAGATATGAAACCTCACGTATAAATAAATGAATACTTATCAGTAATACAATACTCAGCCCTTTTTCGTTTTAAGAAAAGAGAAATCTTAGTGTTATTGACATTCCCTAGGTTCTGGTCTATTTCCATTTTTGTTAGGGATTCCGCGTACAACTAAAATACAAGCAATCCTTAACGACCTATGCATCTGATCATATATGTATTCCAATTAAAGAAGGAGAATTTTCAATGCGTGATCTAAAAACATATCTCTCCGCGGCCCCTGTGCTAAGTACTCTATGGTTCGGGTCTTTAGCAGGTCTATTGATAGAGATCAATCGTTTCTTCCCGGATGCGTTGACATTCCCCTTTTTTCATTCTAGTTATTGACATGGGAAGGGATGAAGAAGATTAGCGATACAATAAATTATCTGGGACTAATACCTCTTCCTCTCTCTCTTTCTTTGTTTTCTTATTTTTCCATTTTTGAGGATAAAGAAAGGAGGACAGAAAAAGAATCAAAGTGGATTCAACCTCGGCGAAACTTGCGATTAGGCTCAAATTCATAGAGGGAGTACGGAAATAGAAATTAATGGGTCTAGGGTAAAAAAATCATACAAGATACTTAAATGAAATACTCTATTGGGATTCGAAATAATTGAGAGTTTAAAATCATTGTATTACTTTTGAATATTACGCTCGAAATCGTTCCTAATTGGATGTCGGGTTAGCCACTTCTATTTTTTTCCTTTTTTTCTTCGTTTCGGATTGAAAATAGAAGAGTTGAGTGAATCCAAAATGCACAGGAGGTTCATGGCCAAGGGTAAAGATGTAAGAGTCAGAGTTATTTTGGAATGTACCAGTTGTGTGCGAAACAATGTTACTAACGAATCGCCGGGCATTTACAGATATATTACTCAAAAGAATCGACACAATACACCTAGTCGATTGGAATTGAGAAAATTCTGCCCCTATTGTTACAAGCATACAATTCATGGGGAAATAAAGAAATAGATTGAACAGAACTGCTACCTTTCCCAGTAACGAGAGCAAATTACATATAATATATATAAACAAATCAAATCCTATTTCGGTCGTATCCCAAATTCGAATTCAGAAATAGGATTTTAGAGAGAAGGACTCAATACCATGGATAAATCCAAGCAACCCTTTCTGAAATCCAAGAAACCCGTTCTGAAATCTACGCGACCCTTTCTGAAATCCAAGAAACCCTTTCCAAAATCGAAATCCAAGCAATCGTTTCGTAGGCGTTTGCCCACAATTAGCTCAGCGGATCGAATTGATTATAGAAACATGAGTTTAATTAGTCGATTTATTAGTGACGACGGAAAAATATTATCGAGACGAGTGAATCGATTGACCTTGAAACAACAACGATTAATTACGCTTGCTATAAAACAAGCTCGTATTTTAGCTTTGTTACCTTTTCTTTATTTTAAGAAAAACGAGAAACCATTTGAAAAAACAAAACCCAAGTCAACCCCTAGGGATAAAAATAAAAAAGGTCCTAAAACCAGAAAAAAAATAGGCCTACGTCCACAATGGAAGAAAAGGAATCAAAATTCCAATCTTTAACCCAACTAGGGTGGATGTTTTGTTCGAAAAATGAGAGAACCCAAGGATTGTCACGTCGGAAGAAACCAAAAAGAATCCGAATCGGGGAAGAAAAAGAAGAAATATTTCATTTTTTTTAGTGACTCGTGCTCGTTCATTTTAACTACCTTATCCTATTTATTTATACTTCTATACTTCACCTTCCCGGAGTTCATTCTCCGGGGAACTTCGTTTAAACCCTTCCCTAAAAAATGCATCCTGCAAAATCCATCATCTCATTAGAAATCATGGAAAGACAATTTAGATTTGCTATAGCGAGTTGCGATAGTATTTTTCGATTAAGAAGCAAGTGATTCTTGTGGAGATTGTGTATAAATACACTATAACTCTGGAATACCTTAATCTCACGAATTACGGCATTTATACGAGTGATCCACAAACGGCGAAAATCTCTCTTTTTCCTGCTTCTATCCCGATGAGCAGAACCCAAAGCTCTCGTTTTCTGTTGAGCCATAGCTCGAGTAAGTCTTGAATGGGCCCCTTGATAAGTTGATGAAAATAGACGCATTTTTGTTCTACGTCTCCGAGCTATATATCCTCGTCTAATTCTGGTCATTGAATCCACTGAAACTTTGATGAATAACTAATTGCTGCTTTCTTTTCTTTCAGTCATTCTTTTATCCCCTCCCGGTCTATTAATAACAAAACGGATTCTTCCGATGTATAAAAAAAAAATTCCAATGGCTTTTGCTACGATAACCTTCCCAACCACGATTTTTTCCAGGCATTTAACCTCGAAATAAAAAATTAGATTGATCAAAAAAAAAGTAAATTTTAGTAATAAATATAAATGAATCAAAAATAGTGGGTTCCATCGTTTCTATGGTTACTTTGTAAACGGTGAGGTCCTTTCTATACACCGGAGCCCCTTCCTTATTTAGTAACTTGTATAGTTCACACTCTTTGGCTCTACCCATGAATTATCCAGTAATAGGTCTTTTCACAATAAGATCTACCTATACAGTAACGGCATTTAATTATGAAGGTTGGTTAGGTAGCTGACCCTGTGAGTCCGTTCTTGCAAGAGTAGGAGCAGCATTTTTATGCTTCTTAAATAAGATTTTCCCCGCTTAATGGATAACCATTTGCTACCAATGGGGAATTGCTTCTCATCTCCAATTGAGGTGATCGGATTTATACCAATGGAAACCATAAATTTCATACACAATAAAGGTTTTTTTTTTTTTAGACAGTGAGTGGAGTTCTTCCACTCTATCTTATTCATTGGTTTTATCCTATTCATTGGTACTGATCTTTGATACTGTAAAAATTGTCTCCTTTCGTTTGGTTCAGTTCATGATCTGAACGAGTCGCACATACACCCTAGTACATGTTCCTCGACGCTGAGGACATCCCCGAAGAGCGCGGGCTTTTTTGACATTTTTGATTGGCTGTCTTGTGTTTCTAATAAGTTGTTTAATAGTTGGCATGCTGAATTATATACAGAATGGGCTGGTTTAGATCGATCCTAACCGGATGATTCTAAAATCATGATATACCTTAATTTAATAATGATATAACATCCATGGGGCTTCCTTTATTTCGCACGACTTGGCGAAGGAAAAAAGGGAAGGTAACGGAGGGGTTAGAGGTGTATATGTTTGGAGCTTCGAACCGATTTCACAAATCGATATTATGATCAAGTGCAGGTCTTGAAAGNNNTTTGATGCCATACATCCCTATCCCTATCCCTATTCCTTGTCTTGGTCTTTGAATTCTTACCTACGGTATCAACTCCCAAACATCATTCGGATCCAAATCCGTACGGTAACGCTTATCCTTAAAGAAGTCTGCTTGAAATGATTGAAATCCTACACAATCAACAATTCCATGAATTTGGGCTTCGTCTGGTGTCATGAAAGAATCCTTGAGCATGTCCACATATAGAACATGCAAGGATTTTCCTGTTGTTTGTTTATAAATGTTTAGGACATTCTTGTATATACTTTTAAATTCATCCCCCTCCATGTACAACACCCCTAGTTCGGGCCCAATATAAGAACTCGCAGGTTGGTGTATCATTACCCTAATGATATGATATAACATCCGATTGCTCTATTTCGCACGATTTGGCGAAGTAAAGAGGTACCAGAATGGATGGATTATAAGAACAAAAACAAAGAGAGAGAGTTGAACAACCGTACAGGCATCGTTTGCGCATTGCATACGGCTCTACGATGGAATTTGGTTTTTTCATTTCACTTCCACTGAATAAAGAAAGATAAAAATAGGATTTCTAAGACCCGAGGATTGTTCAATGATCTAGTTACCACCCTTCCCTTCGAGTCAAGAGAATTTCAAAATATTAATAATTAATACTAGGATAGTACTATGATGGCTCCGGTGCTTTATCTATTTTTCTCGTTTGCGATTCGGCAATCCCAAAGTTTATTTTAAATTTAATTAACTAAGGAAAAATGATCGTATTTTTTCATTTTAAAAAATCTCTGATACACTAAATAGTGGAAAGGGACTTAGGGTCTGAAAACAAAAAAGTTTGTGACGCGGAAATGGATCCCCGATAGATAAGATCCAATCTGAAATGTTTTTTGTTTCATACCACTCTCTCGATACAGAATCTCATCGTATGAAAAAACAATAATTGCGCCTTGCAAGCTCGAAGTGCCATGCTATTATTACTTAGTATTTGATTCATATTCCATATAGCGAAGGCATAGTCTTCTTTTTTCTCTCAAATAAGAAATCAAAATGCATTGGCACGACTTGAAGCGTTAGGGTATGCTATACGTTCGCACACTTCTCCACCGCTCAGGACCAAGGATCCTATTGAATAGGCAGACCCTATGCCTAGTGTATAGACATAGGGTGGCACATATCGCATCATATCAAAGAGACCCATTCCGCATAGTGCCCATCCGCCTATACAGTGTATAAACAGAAAATGATTCCGGGTCTTATCCTGTCTACTGAGAAATACCAGTAGACCCACAAGGGTATTCGTGATCTCGAAATCAAGCTTTTGGCATAAAAAAAGGGATCGTTCTCGATGAAGTCGATTGATTTGGACAAAATTGTATCCTTTAGAAACCATACACGCATGTTTTTGGTGCATACGATTCAACAAATTGCAATGTGTAAATTCCAGCCCTTTTCATTGTTTCATAGCAGGGTTTTTGAACTCCTAACAAGCGTACTCTTTTTCTTCCATTTTTCAAGAAAGAAAGATAAGTTTTGGTGCACTTCCCCCCCCCCAAAAAAAAAGAAGTCATGAAACTTGAAATGTGTCGAATTTACTTTGCATTGAGGTTTTGTTTTATTTCATCGAACTCCAAATTTGATTTTCAATTATGGCGTCATTTTCTTGTTACGGAATGGGCTTCTTCTATTCTTTTAGGTTTAGGATCTACTCCGGGTAAAGATCGACCTACCAAACCTCGATTGATATATCTATGATATATATATATCCTCGGGTTTGGAATCATTTCTACGGTCTAATCAATAGGAATCTTTTATGTTATGATACAAAGGGGAATTTTACATATTCCTATTTGACCAATTGGGTATTTTATGAGCGGAGCCTGGATCCTTCATTTTAGTGGTCTAACCAAACCAACCATAAATTATTCCATTTGATTGAAAATAGAATTGACAATAGAAATATGAATCTCCCAATTGAAATTATTTGCTTTGAGTTCAAACTTTCAATTCTTGATCAGTCACTCAACCCTTTTTAGGGAGAAAGAGAGAATATCTTGATGGGGCAAGAGCATGGGGAAATCCCATAGGACCCATTCTGTATGCCAAGTCGCACTAGATGTCCACCCATGTGGCCTCTTCGTCTTCAGGAATCAGAAAAGGGACTTTTGGAATACCAACGGGCATTAGACGAAAGCTTGAGAGCTTGTCTCTTCACTTTATATGCGAAAGCGTAGTGGCTCGGATTTTCCTTTTTCCATAGATTGAAAAGTTCATAGAATAAGACCGAGCAGTGGCCCATAGAAAATAGAACCAGACCAATGCTGTATTGCGGATTGATACTTATCGGGTATAGAATAGATCTGTTTCTATTTGTTCCTACAAACAGAATTGGTCCGTTATTCCCAAGGGAATGGACTCAATATTTATCCATGCTTTGAGATAATCCATTGAAAGGGGAAAGTCCCTAGCTCCCAATGCGAGAAAGTTACATAGTGTCTATTTTTCTTTGAGAAAGAGGTCTTTCCATGGGTTTGCCTTGGTATCGTGTTCATACTGTCGTATTGAATGATCCCGGTCGGTTGCTTTCTGTCCATATAATGCATACTGCTCTAGTTTCGGGTTGGGCCGGGTCGATGGCCTTATACGAATTAGCAGTTTTTGATCCCTCTGATCCCGTTCTTGATCCGATGTGGAGACAGGGTATGTTCGTTATCCCATTCATGACTCGTTTAGGAATAACCAATTCGTGGGGGGGTTGGAGTATCTCAGGAGGTACTATAACGAATCCGGGTATTTGGAGTTATGAAGGTGTGGCCGGGGCACATATTGTATTTTCTGGTTTGTGCTTCTTGGCCGCTATCTGGCATTGGGTGTATTGGGATCTAGAAATATTCTGTGATGAGCGTACAGGAAAACCTTCTTTGGATTTGCCCAAGATCTTTGGAATTCATTTATTTCTCTCAGGGCTAGCTTGCTTTGGGTTTGGGGCATTTCATGTAACAGGTTTGTATGGTCCTGGAATATGGGTGTCCGATCCGTATGGACTCACGGGAAAAGTACAATCTGTAAATCCTGCGTGGGGTGTCGAAGGTTTTGATCCTTTTGTTCCAGGAGGAATAGCCTCTCATCATATTGCAGCAGGGACATTGGGTATATTGGCGGGCCTATTCCATCTTAGTGTCCGTCCGCCCCAACGTTTATACAAAGGATTACGTATGGGTAATATTGAAACTGTACTTTCTAGTAGTATCGCTGCTGTCTTTTTTGCAGCTTTTGTTGTTGCTGGAACTATGTGGTATGGTTCCTCAACGACCCCGATCGAATTATTTGGTCCCACCCGGTATCAATGGGATCAAGGATACTTCCAGCAAGAAATATATCGAAGAGTTGGCGCTAGCCTAACCGAAAATCAGAGTTTCTCAGAAGCTTGGTCTAAAATTCCAGAAAAATTAGCTTTTTATGATTACATCGGAAATAATCCAGCGAAAGGGGGATTATTCAGAGCGGGCTCAATGGACAATGGGGATGGAATAGCGGTTGGATGGTTAGGACATCCTATCTTTAGAGAAAAAGAAGGACGCGAGCTTTTTGTACGCCGTATGCCTACTTTTTTTGAAACATTTCCAGTCGTTTTGGTAGACGGAGACGGAATTGTGAGAGCCGACGTTCCTTTTCGAAGGGCAGAGTCGAAGTATAGTGTCGAACAAGTCGGTGTAACTGTTGAGTTCTTTGGTGGTGAACTCAATGGCGTCAGTTATAGCGATCCTGCTACTGTGAAAAAATACGCTAGACGCGCTCAATTGGGTGAAATTTTTGAATTAGATCGTGCTACTTTGAAATCGGATGGTGTTTTTCGTAGCAGTCCCAGGGGTTGGTTTACTTTTGGCCATGCTTCATTTGCTTTACTTTTCTTTTTCGGGCACATTTGGCACGGTGCGAGAACTTTGTTCAGAGATGTTTTTGCCGGCATTGACCCAGATTTGGATGCTCAAGTGGAATTTGGAGCATTCCAAAAACTTGGAGATCCAACTACAAGGAGACAGGTAGTTTGATACAACATTGCTTTGGTTTTTTCTCCTTTATTTGATTTTTAATACAGGGTAACAGAGAAACCGTGATTTTTGGATCACCAATTTTTGACTCTTGCCCTTTCTTTATCTGGGAGATGATCCCACCAAATGAACAGATATGGAAGCTATAATTGTAAACCACGATCGAATCTATGGAAGCATTGGTTTATACATTCCTCTTAGTCTCTACTCTAGGGATTCTTTTTTTCGCTATCTTTTTTCGAGAACCACCGAGGGTTCCAATTAAAAATAAAAAGGTGAAATGATTGTGCTTCAATTGAAGTAATGAGCCTCCCCAATACCAATAGGGGAGGCTCATTACTTCAACTAGTCTCCGTGTTCCTCGAATGGGTCTCTTAGTTGTTGCGAGGGTTGCCCAAAGGCGGTATATAAGGCGTACCCGGTAAAACTTACAAGTGAGCCAGAAAGAAAGATGGTGACTAGGGTTGCTGTTTCCATTATTAGATAATTTCAAGACTACAATGGATCTATGATAAGATTGTTTATTTACCACGGAAGGGTATACAAAGTCAACAGATCTCACCAAAACAAAGTATTTATGGCGACACAAACCGTTGAGGGTAGTTCTAGATTTGGTCCAAGACGAACAACAGTAGGGGCTTTATTGAAACCGTTGAATTCTGAATATGGGAAAGTGGCTCCGGGATGGGGAACCACTCCTTTGATGGGTGTCGCAATGGCTTTATTTGCAGTTTTTCTATCTATTCTCTTGGAGATTTATAATTCTTCTGTTTTACTGGACGGAATCTCAATGAATTAGATCTATACCATAAAAACCAAGAAGTCTTCATTTTTCAACCCCAAATAACTAGGCTTAGGTAGGCCCCTTTTTTTTTAGGGGCCTCAAGTCTCAAATCCGTAATCCTACACTCGGATCAAGGAAACAACACTTATCTATTCTGTATACATTTTAGAAATATAGAGGGCACTTTTGCTACAGAGAATACTAGGCTTAGTCCATAAAAGAATCTTCGGTGTCAGATCCTGCCTCCAGCCAGAGAAGAATGGTCCGCTTCGTATCCTTGCGCCATAGAAGAATGGTCAGCGTCGTATCCTTCCTCCATAGAAGAATCTTCTGTGTTGGAGCTTTCTTCCAGGGAAGAATGGTCAGACTCGTATCTTTCTTCCAGCGAAGAATTGTTTATCTCGAGAGTTTTCAGAATTTGAATCGTAGCCAGGCCAGTCGGCAAATATCTCGATTTACTACCACTATACGGGATGGTTCCTAGAATCGCAGCCAGGATAGCTAGCTGTTTTTATCAGGTTTCCTAACCCTTTTGTTAGCTCCTTCATTGAGTTATTACTATATATCTCTATTGGTAGGGTAGTTCGCCTGTGGAATTCCTTTGTTTCGGGATTTCCGGAATATGAGTGTGTGACTTGGAAACATTGATCCTATTGATAGTATAGAGAATGGTCTGTCATCTCGAGAGAGATGGTTCCACCTCGTCTGATATTCATTAGAATATCTGGAGCACGGAATCCATAGAATAGATCAAGAAACATTAGCACTATGATTCATACCTAACTATTCAGACCTCGTGACCGCACTAAAAAATGCAATCAATATAATATAGTTAGAATCCGAGATCGAAGGATTTTTCTTCTTTCAAATGGTTATTTTAACCAAAGGACAAATATTTCTCTGGATTTTTAGTCATTACATCGATTCTAAGTGATGATCAAATGGTTCTTACTCAAGGAACCTTTGAGCTTAGCTTGGGGCTTTATTGACTCATCGTGGTTCTAGTATGAATCTGAGGTTTCAATCGATTTTGTAGGGTCTCAACAAGAGAATTCCTATAAAAAAAAAAAGAAAATCCACACTCTAAATAAAAAGAAAACTACAAATAAAAAGAAAGAAAATAGGGCAAGAGAAGATTCAAGAGGCCTGTAACGATCAACATAAATAATACGAATGAGCCGGCTTGATATTTTGGCATTAGCATCAGAACAGAACAAAGAAGCGCTTCGGGGTTTTTGGTCTTTCGTATCTTCCGAGAAGATAGAATTTCCGAAATTGAAAAAATTTTTATCCGCTACAAACAAAACAGTTTTTAGGTGTTTCCGCTTGAGCTGTACGAGATGAAATTCTCATATACAGTTCTAAGAGGGGGAGTCCCCTTGGTTTACCTATCTCAATAAAGTATATGATTGGTTCGAAGAGCGTCTCGAAATTCAGGCAATTGCGGATGATATAACTAGTAAATATGTTCCGCCTCATGTCAACCTATTTTATTGTCTAGGAGGAGTTACGCTTACTTGTTTTTTAGTACAAGTAGCTACGGGGTTTGCTATGACTTTTTACTATCGTCCAACCGTTACCGAGGCTTTTGCCTCTGTTCAATACATAATGACTGAAGCTAACTTTGGCTGGTTAATCCGATCGGTTCATCGATGGTCGGCAAGTATGATGGTCCTAATGATGATCCTGCACGTATTTCGTGTGTATCTCACCGGTGGATTTAAAAAACCCCGCGAATTAACTTGGGTTACAGGGGTGGTTCTGGCTGTATTGACCGCATCTTTTGGTGTAACTGGTTATTCCTTGCCTCGGGACCAAATTGGTTATTGGGCAGTGAAAATCGTGACAGGTGTACCTGAAGCTATTCCTATAATAGGATCACCTGTGGTCGAGTTATTACGAGGAAGTGCTAGTGTGGGTCAATCTACTTTGACTCGTTTTTATAGTTTACACACTTTTGTATTACCTCTGCTTACTGCCGTATTTATGTTAATGCACTTTCCAATGATACGTAAACAAGGTATTTCTGGGCCTTTATAGAGATAGAGAAGATAGTTCCTAGATATTTTTATAAAACATTTTGGGTAGGAACAATCCTATTTCATTGCTACAAATATGGATTATTCAATAAAAAGAATCAAAAAAATAAGACATTTATTTAGATATTTCCCTTCAATTCTGCAATATTTTATTATTTCATTTATCTGATATGAATAGTTGAAGTGGATTTTCCGAAGAGAAGATGGATTATGGGAGTGTGTGACTTGAACTATTGATTGGCCTGTGCAGATATATGTATATGAGTTTATCCGCCACATTGGAGTTTCCAACCAAATGTGTCTCTTTTCCAACCATCGCGTAAGCCTCATACAGAGAGTAGGCTGGTTCGCTCGAGGAGAATTTTTCTATGATTAGAACCGAATCATGTCGTGCATTAATACAACAGGCTTCGTAAGATCCAGTAGAATAAGTGATGCCAATCCAAATTCTGTGCTATCTATTCCACTTACTTAACTTAATAGTATGGAAATGCATTCATTTCCTTTGCATCGATTCCGATCCTATGTATGATACTATCGGAGTGAAACAAGGGATCTAAAGAAGAACAGAGGCTAGACTAGATTAGTAACAAGGAAATTCTTTGTATGTAAGTATGTAAGAAGATTCGAGAGATTTTTTGGATAGACACAATCGCAAGGTATGAGACAACCCAAAAAGCACTGGATCATGATCCAATTTGTAAGCCTACTTGGGTATTGAGCATTTGCCTGTAAAAACGAAATTCTTTGCAATGGATAGTTGCCAACTCCAGAAAGAAAATGGACTCCGGTAAATCTTTTCTTACAGAAAGTCCTAGATGTGTGGATCTCGATAAGATATAGATTTTCTAGTGATCCGTTTGCTTCCTTTGATTCTTGCTCGAGCCGGATGATAAAAAATTATCATGTCCGGTTCCTTCGGGGGCTGGATCCATAGGAATTCGCCTATCCCAATAACAAAGAAACCGGACTTAAATGATCCTGTATTAAGAGCAAAATTGGCGAAGGGGATGGGTCATAATTATTACGGAGAACCCGCATGGCCAAATGATCTTTTATATATTTTTCCGGTAGTAATTCTAGGTACTATTGCGTGTAACGTAGGCTTAGCCGTTCTCGAACCATCAATGATTGGCGAACCTGCCGATCCATTTGCAACTCCTTTGGAAATATTACCCGAATGGTACTTCTTTCCTGTATTTCAAATACTCCGTACAGTACCCAATAAGTTATTAGGCGTTCTTTTAATGGTTTCAGTACCTGCGGGATTATTAACAGTACCTTTTTTGGAAAATGTTAATAAATTCCAAAACCCATTTCGCCGTCCAGTAGCTACCACTGTCTTTTTGATTGGTACCGGAGTAGCTCTTTGGTTGGGTATTGGGGCAACATTACCTATTGATAAATCTCTCACTTTAGGTCTTTTTCAAATGGACTCAACCGTGAAATAAGAAACCACGACTCTGTATCTAGGGAGGATTCACTTTGAAGCGACTATTCCCTAGATACATTTATCTAAATTTTGGATTTATTTATAGTCCGAATATACGGATTGTGCTAAGGATTCAAAACTCATTTTCTCTTTTATTTCTAAAAAAAAAAGATGAAATCATTCCAATGGATTTAAAAGTGAAAAGGTATTCTTCGGTAAATCCATTGAGAAATGCTTTTGTAGAATGTCTAATATCTCTTTTACATCTTCGATGCGAAAATGTTCTAGTTTCAGAAGATCTTCTTGACTCTTATTCAGAAGGTCCCATGCTGTATATAGATTGGACCTTATGAGGCAATTATAGACCCTGGAGGGCAATTCGAATTGGTCAATAAAAATGGATTTCAATGCTCTTTCTGTTATGTTTTTCTTTAGTTTATGCAATCTATCATGATAAGTTAAAAAGGGTACAGCCCCTACGTTTGGATTGTCCTCCAATTTGGTATCCTGTTCTTCCGCATGTAGAAAGGGAATAAATAAATCAATCAAATTCCGGGAGGCTTCGTTAAGTGCCTCTTTTGGAGTTAAACTTCCATTCGTCCAGATTTCGAGAAAAAGTATTTCGTGTTTTTCATTTCCATTCCCATAAGAATGAATACTATGATTCACATTTCGAACAGGCATGAATACAGCCTCGATAGGAAAACTCCCATCTTTCGCGTTATTTGGTGTTATCATACGATATCCGCGATGTCTCTCGACTTGTAATTCAATACAAAAATCAATGGGTTCCGTTAGGCTAGCTATATGCTGTGTAGTATCAACTATTTCTACAGAAGGCGGTGAGATGATGTCTTGAGCAGTTACGTATCCCGGACCCTTGACACAAATAGATGCGTTGCGAGTTCCATACAGATTACTTCTTAATACAATTTCTTTCAAATTCATTAAAATTTCATGTACGGATTCTTCAATCCCTGCTATGTTAGAATATTCATGCGGTATCTTCTCAGATTTTGCACGTGTGATACAGGTTCCTTCTATTTCTCCAAGCAAAGATCTTCGCAGCGCGATGGCTATTGTATCGCCTTGACCTCTCATAAGTGGAAACAAGATAAAACGGGCATAATTAAGACGCTTGCTGTCCGCTCTTGATTCAACACACTTCCACTGTAGTGGCCGAGTAGATATTGCTACTTCCTTTCGAAGCATAGTGCTATTATTTGATCGTTGAATCATTTATTTCTCTTGAATTTGAAATTGGTTCAATATTTCTATTTCTACACACGTCTTTTGTTTGGAGGTCTACATCCATTATGTGGCAGAGGGGTTACGTCCCGTACGAAACTTACGCGTATCCCACTTCGAAAAATGGCTCGTAATGCTGCATCTCTTCCGAGACCAGGACCCTTTATCATGACTTCGGCGCGTTGCATACCCTGATCGACTACTGTACGAAGGGCATTTCCCGCTGCGGTTTGGGCAGCAAATGGTGTTGCTTTTCTTGCGGTTCTGAATCCACAAGTACCGGCAGAGGCCCAAGAAACCACCTGACCCCGTACATCTGTAACCGTTACTATGGTATTATTTAAACCGGCTTGAACATGAATAACCCCTTTTGGTATTCTACGCCCACTCTTACGTGAACTAAAGCGCCCACTCCTGCGTGAACTAAAATGTCCTTTCCTACGTGAACCAACTCTTGGTCTTATTATAATAGGTTTTGCCATATTTTTTTTGTCATCTCATAAATAGGAGTCAGAGATATATGGATATATCCATTTCATGTTAAAACAGATCATTTGGACATTTAGAGAGTCTCTATTGTATTGTCGATTTTTAGTTTCGATTAGTTTCGATTCGAAAGATTATCCTTGTCTCTGTTTATGTCTCGGGTTGGAACAAATTACTATAATTCGTCCCCGCCTACGGATCAGTCGACATCTTTGACAAATTTTACGAACGGAGGCCCTTATTTTCATATTTGTAATTCCTTAATTTTGAATCTATTCTTTGGAAGAAAATAAGTCTCTTGCAATTTGGAGATGTGAGTCCCCACGAAAGTAGTGTGAGTGTTGAAACGGTCACCTAGTCATTCGAATTTTTGTTGTTGAGTCGATAAATGATACGCCCCTTGGTTGAATCATAACGACTTACTTCGATTTTGACTCTATCTCCTGGTAGTATACGTATAAAACTACATCGGATCTTTCCTGAAATATACCCTAGAATCAGATCTTCATTATCTAAACGAACCCGGAACATGCCATTGGGCAGTGATTCCGTAATTAAACCTTCATAAATCCATTTTTGTTCTTTCATTCGAGGTAATCCCTTAAAAGTATTAATTCATGGAAGAGGAGTGATATTAGTATGCTTTTTTTGTCACAAATAAGAATAGTAAGTTACCGACCCAATTCGGATACCGGAAAGATCACCATATATAACACAAAATTTCTCCCCCGATTCTTTCTAGTCGAGCCTCTCGATCTGTCATTATGCCTCGAGAAGTCGAAAGAATTACAAGCCCCATTCCTCCTAAAATCTTAGGGATTCGTTGATAGGTAGAATAGATTCGTACACCGGGTCGGCTTATACGTTTTAAAATAGTTCTATATGGCCCTTTTCTATGCCTTCTTCTATATCGTAGGGTTGAAACTAAGAAATTTGTGTTCTTTTCTCGGTGTTTCCTCACGTTTTCGATAAAGCCTTCTCGTAGAAGTATTTTCACAATGTTTTCGGTAATATTAGTAGATGCTATTCGAACCAGTTCTTTGTTAGCCATCTCCGCGTTTCGTATAGAAGTTAGTATGTCGGCAATAGTGTCTCTACCCATGATGAGCTATAATCATTGGTGCCTTCGAGTTTTTTTTATTAGCAACATGTTCCTTTTTTTTTTTTCTTTATCAATTATTAATATTTAAGGGATATACGTGAGACACAATCTACTAATTCATTGAATCTATTTCAGATACACTACTAAAAATATTGTGGTTTCGCCTATGAGTCTTTATAATACCTCAGGGGCTAATGAGACTATTTTAGTAAAATTCAACTGTCTCAATTCCCAAGCGATCGCACCAAAGACTCGAGTTCCTTTTGGATTGCCTTTTTGATCAATGACAACTGCAGCATTGTCATCATATTTTATTATCATGCCATTGTCACGTTTGAGTTCTTTACATGTACGTACAACTACAGCTCTGATCACTTCTGATCTTTCTAGAGACATATGAGGCATTGCTTCTTTGATTACAGCAACAATAATGTCACCAATATGAGCATATTGGCGATTACTAGCTCCTATGATTCGAATACACATCAATTTTCGAGCTCCGCTGTTGTCCGCGACATTTAAATGGGTCTGAGATTGAATCATAGCTTTTTGTTTTCTTTTCTTTCAATCCAAAGAAAGGGCAAAGGAAAAAAGAAATATTGTTTGGCCAGAAAAAAAACCAACTGCAGGTTGGTTTTTCATCAGAAAGACCTCTTTCCTTTGTTTGCATATCCCTATTCGACAATAAGGAATTGGGTGCGTATAGGCATTTTGGACGCAGCTATTGAAATAGCTTCTCTGGCTACTTTTTCTGATACCCCACCCATTTCATAAAGTATTCGACCCGGTTTCACGACAGATACCCAATATTCGGGAGATCCTTTCCCCGAACCCATACGCGTTTCCGTTGGTCTTATTGTAACAGGTTTGTCTGGAAATATGCGTACCCATACTTTTCCACCACGACGCGCATACCGTGTCATTGCTCTTCGTCCTGCTTCTATTTGTCTAGATGTGATCCAAGCTGGCTCAAGTGCCTGAAGAGCGTATCTACCGAAACAAATCCGATTGCCGCGATAAGAAACGCCCCGCATTCTTCCTCTATGTTGTTTACGGAATCTGGTTCTTTTGGGGTTATAGTTGATGGTTATTTCACAATTCCATCTCTACTGCAGAACCGGACATGAGAGTTTCTTCTCATCCAGCTCCTCGCGAATGAAACGATTCAATCATATTAGAGATAGGTATTCAATAAATAATACACTGAATCATAGGACTCTTTTTTTTTAGATCTAAGATTGTATACACGAATAGACGTATAGATATTTCTATACATCTAGAATCGAATTTCATTTAGAATTTCTTTTTGAGATTTTTGATATAAGAGATAACCAATCTTGATTTGGACTTTTAGGGAATATTCTAAAACGTCGTAAGGCTGTCGCGGGCGAATATTGACTCTGTCAAGATCTAGTTTATCCGAAGGGTCAGTCCATGACCTCTCAGAATAAATGAATTGGTTTCTGGTGCGTTCCGCCATCCCACCCAATGAATTATTAGAATTCGTTTTCAATAGAATCTTCTGCAATCACAGGTTCCGTCGTTCCCATCACTTCTTGCTGAATGGCTAGGCCTAATTTTACGCAATGGAGCTCGTACGTAATGGAATTTGTTGTTCCTGAGTCAATTTCCTCAGCCTTTAATTGACTTGATGCTCTTTTTTTTTTTATTTTAGGTTCTTCCGACGTATTGATGCTTTATTACACTGCCTTTTCTGAGATGATTCATAGACCATACATATTGGAATCATATATCATGGATATTCGAGTTCTTTCTTTCTATCACCCTTCCATTTACCCGATCCTTTTCTTTCACAATCCATAATCAGAGTGATTTTTCTTTATGTAAAAAGAGTTCAGTTGCTACAACTCTCTGATCAATCGATCATAGAGTGACTGGTGCCTTGGATTCAGATAATACGAAGCAATGAGCTGGTTATTAGTTCTATAGTTATGAGTTCTATAGTTATGAGTTCTATCGTTATTAGCTTATACTCTTATTGTGGTATGGGCCGTCCCCCTTTTTTTGAACCCTAACTTCAATTTAAAGGAAATAACCTACGAGTCACACACTAAGCATAGCAATTATATCAAAGGGTCAATCCAATTTTTATTCAATCCTATAGAATAAAATAAAAAGAAAAATAAGAATTGCTCATTTTAGTTTAGTTTTTGATTGAACGAAAAGGGATGAAAGAGTTTGTCATTTTGTGTTCTATCGTTGGATAGAACGGAAATCAAAATAAAGGATTTCTTATTCCTCGCCCGCAAATATCCAAATTTTGATGCCTAATACCCCATAAACCATTCGAACTGTATATGAACAATAATCTATTTTAGCTCGAATGGTTTGTAGTGGAACCCTACCTTCTCTGATCCATTCGACACGTGCAATTTCTTTTCCGTCGATACGGCCTGCAATTTGTATTTGAATTCCTTTTGTATTCCCTAGGGCAATGGGTTTTTGAATCGCGTTTTTCATCAACAGTCGAATTGGAATTCTTTCTTTTAACTTTGTGGCTATGTATTCTGCAAGAATAGTGGGCTGTCCATAGGGCTTTGTAATTATTGTGATAGCAATGTTGAGTTTATGGTTCACAGAATGAAACCTTTTTTCTACATTGGTCTGCAATTCTTGGATTCTTTGTGGTTTCCCCTTTCTTAAAAATTTTGGCAAGTCTGGGAAGCTCGTATAGATTATGACCTTTATCACATCGATACTTTTTTGAATCTCTATACGTGAAATGATTGTCTCATCGGAAGGGATTTTTTTTTTTATTTTTATATTTTTCTTTATACAATCACGTACAAAATTCTTGATACAATCACGTATTTTTTGATCTTCCTGAAGACCTTTGGAGTAATTTTTGGGTTCTGCAAACCAAAGGGAATGATGTCTTTGGGTTGTACCAAGTCTCAAACCAAGTGGATTTATTTTTTGTCCCATACATTCTCACTCTCCCTATTAGCCCAGTTCAATTTCAATCTGTCCCGATCTATCATATCGAAATACCTCTTTCTTATGTCTGTATATTTAGTATATATATATCTCTATCCATCTTTTTTTTTATCCATATGTGATCTTTCGATATATCTTTCAATACAATAGTTATATGACAGGGGGTTCTTCTTATCGGATAACTATGTCCTCGTGTTTTATCCATATGTAGTCTTTCGATATATCTTTCAACACAATAGTTATATGACAGGTGGTTCTTTTTATCGGATAACTATGTCCTCGCGCTCGAGGTTTTAACTTTTTCCTGATAGTACCCCTGTTGACTTCGGCTTTACTAATGATTAAATCCGTTTTCTTTATCCTCATATTGTGACTCGCATTGGCTGCTGCAGAAGAAACCAATTTATAAATAGGGTAACATGCTCGATAAGGCATGAGTGCTAGTATCATAAGTGTTTCTTTGTAGGAACGTCCACGAATCTGATCAATGACTCTTCGTGCTTTGTGAGCAGACAGACAAATATGTTGACCTACAGCGTATACTTCTCCAATTTCGTTCTTCTTTATCATCAGGTTTACCTCCCACGAATGAACGATGAGCACCTAATATTCACTTTTTTAATTCAGATTAACGACGAGATTTGTTATCGTTTCTCGTATGTTCCCGGAAATTAAGAGTAGGTGCAAATTCTCCCAATTTTTGACCTACCATACGCTCTGTTATATAAACAGGCAAATGCTCCTTTCCATTATGAATGGCGATTGTATGTCCGATCATTGTGGGTATAATGGTAGATGCCCGGGACCAAGTTATTATTATTTCTTTTTCCCCCTTGAGGTTGAGTTTCTCAATTTTTCCTAATAAATGATTC